AGGTATTTTTAGTTTGCATGGTCCAATCATTGATCCCGAAAATTTCTACAATAAAATTAGGTAGGTCGCTAGTATAGTTCCCTATCTAGAATTTTGCTATTTACTTAAATATGAAATATAAATAATTTTACTGGAATATTGGAGGAATCCCTTGGATGGGTAGTAAGTACAATTTTGAATGTTTTGCTTATGTACAAAGTAACAAATATTATAATTGGATCGTTCGATCACTTTTCAGTCATTCATTGAATGATAAATCACTACAAGTGAAGGAGATACACGATTTAAATAACGAAAGATCCAATATTTAAAAATTGTATCTAAAATGACTGGAAAAGTAGAAACAAGACCGGATATAATTTGATCATTATGAGCAAATCCAAAATCTTTGTAGACAGAGCCAATCATTAATTCCCAACCGTGGGGCGAATGGAATCCTATACATAAATCAGTTAATAAAAGAATAGAAAAAGCTTTTATTGTGTCGCTTAAGTTGTATAGGAATTCTTGAAACCAAGAGTTAAGAATAACAAGTTCTTCATTACCTAGAATAGAATAACCACTTAGAATACCGAAACAGATTATATTTGTCGAGAAGTGTAAAATTGTATGGATGCGATCCTCGTTGTGCATCTTGATCAATTGGATCGTTTCTTTGTAGATTTCGATGCGAGGTAAATGTGTTTCCGGGTATTCCTTTATCATTTCGTCCAAACGTAAGAGTTCCTCTAAGTCTATGAATTCTTTTAGAATCCTCTTTTCTTGAATATCATTCAAAAAAATTTCGGATTGCCTAGTATTCCACCAATTAGTAAACCAAGATTCCAGACTTTTATTAAATGAGAGAGAGATCCACCAAGGCAAAAATACTATAGATGCAAGATATAGAAGGGAAATTAATACTTTCTTTTTTGCCATTTTTTCGTCTGTGAATTTTAAAATTTTTAATGAACGCACCTCATTCGTCGACTCTATATGATACTAATATTTCTATCAAGCATAAGTTCTATTACAAGTCATCGATGTATTTCCGGATTTTTTTGTGATTCAGTACAGCGGTTAGTCCTTGAATTTAGAAAGAATATAGAATAAGAAAGAGCCCTCTTCAAATTAATAGTAGTCGGATTTCGAGACGAAAGAACTCCCGTTCTATCAAAATATCAAATATTTAGAAAAAAAATTCTTTACTTTATGATGAAATGTTTTGTTTTGATATATGATGAATCTATCATTTAGATTTGTTACTGAATTGAGTTAAGTGGATTTACATACGCATAAAAAAAATTGTGGACATAAACAATTTAGTTTTAGAATTGTTTCATATACGTTTGCTTTGGCTCGAGTAAGCGTTCTGAAGAAACTTCAGTTAAGTTATGCTATAGAAAAAAAGATGATTCTTGAGTTTTTTATCTCTTGCAAAGTATTCATTCTTCAGTTCCTTTTTTCAAAATACTTCAATTGGTACACGCAAGAAATAGGCCAATTCAGCAGCTTTTTGCTCAATCTCTCGTGGAGTAAAATTCTCATCAGTACGAGTCAAGGGAATGGCTCCTTGTCCTTTTATTTCCATATAAAGGACACGACGAGCATAAATACCCTCTTTAATTTCTATTCTGATGGACTGAATGTCTTTCATAAGGAATCGGAGGAATATGCGACGATTTTTTCCAGGAAATCCCCAACGAAAAATACACACTATGCCCTCTTTTATATCGAATCGATCATAACCACTACCTACATTCCACGAAATTGTGCACCACAAATAGGAGCTAATAAAAAGACCTGCGATCCCATAGAAAGACATCACGATACCTTGTGGAAAAAAAATTATTTGCTGAGAAGGAAATAAAGATATAAAATTCCTACCAAAATAACTGGACGTTCCAACCAATAAAAACCCTAATGAACCTAAAAAAAGAATAAAGGCCCAACAGAAATTACTTGTTTTTCGAGACCCCGCTATAAGTTCTACCCATATACGTTCTGATCGCCAACTCATACTCTAACTAGACCTAGTTGCATTTTATTGGAATTGGGAGAATAACAAAAATAATTTTTTTTTTACCTTTTTTTGTTTCCGAAGTAACTCTCATCAACCAGCACTATTATGATGTGAACCTTTAGGGATAATTCATCGAATTTCTTAGATCCAAACTAAAATAATAACATCCCTTTCATATGATTTCCTAATACATATAGATATATTGACTTTACATTTCAGAAATTCTCCCCGATCCCGATCTATTTGAAAATAGTTATAATTCATTTATCATGTTTACACATACATAAGAGCTTATGCCCGAAGGAAGCCGCATATTATACCATATTTTACTAAATAGATATCCGTGTTATGATCCAAGTAAGTCTTGAAAAAAATATATATATATATAAGATTTGTCCTTGTTGTATCTAAAAAATCTTGTTTTTTTGAACATAAAGAGATAAAGAAGCCATTGCAATTGCCGGAAATACTAAGCCCACTAAAGGCACAAAAATGGAG